CGATGTATTGCCACTAGAAATCAAGACATTGGGATTGGGCTTGTCAATCGATTTATAACTTTTCGCGTCGAAACAATATCTATTAGAACCCCCTTTACCTGTAGGAGTACATCTTGGATCTGCCGATTTTGTTATGGACAGAGTCCTACTCATGGTGACCTGGTTGAATTGGGAGAAGCCGTAGGTATTATTGCAGGTCAATCGATTGGAGAACCGGGTACTCAATTAACATTAAGAACGTTTCATACCGGCGGAGTATTCACAGGAGGTACTGCGGAACATGTGAGAACTCCTTATAATGGAAAAATAAAATTCAATAAGGATTTAGTTCATCCGACACGTACACGTCACGGACATCCTGCTTTTCTATGCTCTATGGACTTGTATGTAACTATTGAGAGTGAAGATATTATACATAATGTGAATATTCCATCAAAGAGTTTTCTTTTAATTCAAAACGATCAATATGTAGAATCAGAACAAGTGATTGCTGAGATTCGGGCGGGAGCATCCACTTTGAATTTGAAAGAGAAAGTTCGAAAACATATTTATTCTGACTCAGACGGCGAAATGCACTGGAGTACCGATGTGTATCATGCACCCGAGTTTACATATGGTAATATTCATCTATTACCAAAAGCAAGTCATTTATGGATATTATTAGGAGGTCCGTGCAGATCGAGTCTAGTCTCCCGTTCACTTCACAAGGATCAAGATCAAATGAACGCGCATTCTCTTTCTGTCAAGCGAAGAGATATTTCTTCTAACCTCTCAGTAATTAACGCCCCTATGAAGTACAAATTCTTTAGTTCGGATTTTTATGGTAAAAAAAAAGAGAGGATTTGGAATTATTTAGACTTTAATCGAATCATATGTACTGGTCATTGGAATCTCCTATACCCGGCCATTCTACGGGAAAATTCTGATTTATTGTCAAAGAGGCGAAGAAATAGATTTCTTATGCCACTTCAACCGATTCACGAACGCGAAAACGAATTAATATCCACTTTCGGTATCTCGATTGAAATTCCCTTAAATGGTATTTTTCATAGAAATAGTATTCTTTCTTATTTTGATGATCCTCGATATCGAAGAAAGAGCTCGGGAATTACTAAATATGGGACTATCGAAATGCAGTCAATCGTCAAAAAGGAAGATTTGATTGAGTATCGAGGAGTTAAGGAATTTAAGTCAAAATCCCAAATGAAAGTAGATCGATTTTTTTTCATTCCCGAGGAAGTGCATATCTTACCCGGATCTTCTTCCATAATGGTACGGAACAATAGTATCATTGGGGTAGATACACAAATCACTTTCAATATACGAAGCCGGGGAGGAGGGTTGGTTCGGATAGATAGGAAAAAAAAAAGGATTGAACTGAAAATCTTTTCTGGAGCTATCCATTTTCCTGGAGAGACAGATAAGATATCCCGACATAGCGGCGTTTTGATACCGATACCAACAGGAACAGGAAAAATAAATTCCAAGGGATTAAAAAATTGGATCTATGTCCAACGGATTACACCTAGAAAAAAGGGGTATTTTGTTCTGGTTCGACCTGTCGTCATATATGAACTAATGGACGGTCTAAATGTAGCAACACTTTTCCCCCCCGATCTCTTGCAGGAAAGGGACAATGTACGACTTCGAGTTGTAAATTATATCCTTTATGGAAATGGCAAACCAATTCGAGGAATTTCCTATAGAGGAATTTTTGATACAAGTATTCAATTAGTCCGTACTTGTTTAGTATTGAATTGGGATAACGAAAAAAAAAAAAGTTCTTCGAGCAAAGAAGTCCGTGCGTCTTTTATTGAAATAAGGATAAATGGTTTGATTCGACATTTCCTAAGAATCGACTTGAGGAAATCCCCTATTTCGTATATCGGAAAAAGGAATGATCCCCTAGGTTTGGTATTGCTCTCTGATAATGGATCAGATTGCACCAATATCAATCCGTTTTCTTCCACTTTTTCCTATTCTAAGGTAAGAATTCAACAATTCCTTAACCCAAGTCAAGGAACTATTCATACGTTGTTGAATACAAATAAGGAATTCCAATCATTGATAATTTTGTTATCAGCCAATTGTTCTCGAATTGATCCATTCACTGGTGTAAAATATCACAATAGAATAAAAGAATCAATTAAAAAAAATCCCCGAATTACAATTAGGAATTTGCTGGGCCCTTTAGGATCAGTCTATCCAATTGCGAATTGTTATTCGGTTTCTCATTTAATAACTCATAATCATATTTTGGTAACTAACTATTTGCAACTTGACAATTTAAAACATCCTTTTCAAGTAGTTAAATATTATTCAATGGATGAAAATGGGCAAATTTATAATCCCGACCCATGCATATGCAATAACATTATTTTGAATCCATTCAATTTGAATTGGTATTTTTTCTGTCACAATTATTGTTATTTTGAGGAGACATCTACAATAATAAGTCTTGGGCAGTTTATTTGTGCAAATGTGTGTATAGCTAAAAATA